AGTTTCAGGGCCTTTAGCTATTGTTCTTGAAAAATGGCCGGGTCTGGCCCATTCCTCAAACGACGTTTTTACGGGATCCCGATCTACCAAAATTTTGACTTCTGGTTCCGGCGAACGAATAATCATTGAGTCCTCCTCTTTCCGGACAAGACATACAAAGAGACCTGCCAATATTTAAATAATTGGTGAACCTCTGAGAGATATTTAAAATTTATTTTACTTGTATCTCCCATCTCTCTCTTTTTTTTTAGCTATTTACTAGAGCAATTATGATCTGGAAGTTGATCCAGGGCAAGTGTTCGGATCTATTATGACATAGATGTTTGGCGCCCAACGGACCTTTTGGGGGGTTTAAGATTCTAATTCTAAATACTTGAATTAAGCTAAAAACTATTTTGTTGTGCAACTTAGACGATTCCTATCACAATTCGAAAGTTTTAGATCGAAATCCTAACTATTTTACTATACAATATTTATCCAATATATTCCTTTTTATAATTCTATTAATCTTAACTAGTGATTGTGAGGCCCCAATTCGTGACTGGAGGGGACACCAAAAGCCCCCCCTCTCTATCTATCCCTTGGATAGATAGAGAGGGGGGGCTTTTGGTGTTTTCATGTTGTCATCTCAACTTCAAACAGTTAGTTCAAAGTTAACGTAAATAAAATGTATAATACAAGTAATAATCTTCAATATATTCCCAATTGAAATTAGGTTTTTGATAAACGGAGCCTGGATACTTTTTGATAATGGTAATCTAAATCCTCCTAAAACTAAAACTCAAAAAAGGGTCTAATGGCCTTTCACGCTCCAAATTGATTACGATTCACTCAATCTGTCTTCGGCGAAAGGGTAAATCCCATATGACTCTAAGATTGATAGTATTATTAATAGAATTAATAATAGCTCAACCGAAGATGCTTTGTCATCGCCAGGAATTGGAAAGGGTTCTTTTGGAACACGAACAGGCATAAAAGAAACTCAAAATGACGTTTTAATGAAGTATTATGGTTCACTTTGATGTCGAAACGCCTTAATAGAATTAGTAGCTTCATAATCTCAACCTTGAAGGAATATTCCTAAATAGTGAAAATAGCACTAAAAGAAGACACCAAAGTCATTTTTCTTTCCTTACTTTGTTATGTTTTCGATGTAACTCTCATCAACTAGTATTATAATCTAGTGTGAAACTTTACCTTTTTTTTGAGTTCTATTTCAAAAAAGGTGAAAACGTAATAGAAATGGAATTCTAGTATATATATAGAAATCGAAAGAGAAATGGAACCCCGGTCTAAGAGTATCCATTAATCATCCATGGACCAAAAAAAAATGTTATTCAAAGCGTCCCGCGATCTTCAACCAATTCTGGGCTTCAATATAATTCCCAGGAGTAAGCGTTATAGCTTGTTTCCAATACTCGGCGGCTTGATCAAACCAAGCCTCTGCAATTTCAGAATCTCCCTGTCGGATGGCCTGTTCTCCCCGGTCGGAATAGGCGCCTCCTTCCCTTAGAACCGTACTTGAGACTTTCCTACCTCATACGGCTCCGGAGTCAATTCTTTTGGTGTCCTTTTTTTAACTCTAAAAAGGAAAACAAGGAATGAGATTTCTCATAGATCTCTCCCACTCTTCGAGGTAACCAAAAGAGGTTAATCAGATGAGTTTCAAACTTTCATTTTTATTGAATTAAAAATCTTTTTTTTTTTTTAATAAAAAGTTTTATTTTAGTTTTATCTTTTATCCCACCCGCACAAGAATAAAGTATAGGTATTGACTCCCCTATTGTTAGTATTTTCGGCAAGGTAACTATCTCGATTTCATATCTTAATTTATATAGAATCTTTGAGAAAGACTTTTCTTTCTAAAAAAAGTACTAAAGAAAAGACTTACTATCTTTGGGATCTGATCCTACACCGCCGCTCAATACCTTTGTGTATCAACTCTATTACATAAGTTAATTACTCACTTTTATATATCTTAGTATTATATATAGGCTTAAATAAGCAGTTCTTTTCTTAATGTATTGGCCCAAAACCTCGTTAATTGATCTTTACGGTGCTTCCTCTCTATCAATTCAAATTTTTTATCCATAGACGACATTGAAAAAAGTATCTAGGCATATCTTATTTCTTCATTTTTATGAAGTTTCTTTCTTTCCTACAGCTCAAAAAATCGGCGTTTTAGACGATGCATATGTAGTGAGCCTATTTTTTGAGTATTTTCTAAAAAAAAGTGGGGTTTTCCTTTTTCCTTCTATAGTGGAGATAATCGCACGTAATGACAGATCACTGCCAGATTATTAAAAGCTTGGGGTAAGAATGGGTTTCGTTCTAGTGCCCGGAAATAGTATTCTAAAGCTTTCGTATGTTCCCCATTACTTGTGTGAATAAGTCCTATATTATAGAGTATATAACTTCGATCGTAGGGGTCGATTTCTAGTCGCATAGCTTCATAATAATTCTGTAAAGCTTCCGCATAATTTCCTTCGGATTGAGCCGCTATCCGTTACGGTCGTCATTCGATTCAAAGAATCTCCGTTCCAGAACCGTACTTGAAATTTTCATCTCATACGGCTCCTCCTTTCAAAAAACATACCGAGCATCAAAAATACATAGAAAAATAAACATGGTTTAATCTCATTATGAACTGAGTCGGGCTAGGGCTTAAAAAAAAATATCTAGCCAACCTTCTTGCACAAGAACTTGTATTAAAATCAAATTGATTAATACTAAAGATAACTCGAACAATTACTTTGTTCTCAACGTCTCCTAATTTCCAGGAAGAAATCACTTCAACAGTCTTTGATGGTTATACGGGTATCCAACGGACCAACGAGATGGATGTTTGTTATCCCAACCACCCAATCCCAATCCAGATAAGAAAAGGGAGTTAGTAAGTCATTTTAAACAAAGCTTTTGTCTTGTCGATTTCTAGGTGTAGTGCTTTTTCCCCTATGCCGCCTATTAGAACTTTATTACTAAGAAGTCGTACTGACCAGTAATACAGAACACACAAGTGTAACCTTCCGCTATATACTACTACTCAACTCAAATTGAGGCTTGAAGCAGAGTATTTGAGGCTGCATCAATCGGGGATACACGACAGAAGGAATTGTTTTATTTCTAAACTTCACCTTCAACAGGCGTAGGCTTTTTTTCTAATTAAGAATATAAAACTATTTCTTCTTTCTATTTCGAATCGTGTGTCTTTCCTAGAAACAGAAAAGACAAAATGATCAAATCACACCATCTCTGTAATAACTAAATGCCTCTTTTTCTCCCGAAGTTGTCGGAATGACTTGTAATAAAATATTGGCCACAATTGAAAAAGTCTTATCAATAAAATTTCCATTTATTCGCGATCTAGGCATAATAGGTATTAATTAATCCATTCTATAATTAGAATCATTACCTCTTGTGGAAAAAGGATTTCCCAAGCAAAGGATTTGTACAGTGTGAAATAGCATAAAAACAGATTCAGTTCCAAGCAAAAAAGGAAATAAAGATAAAAAACTTCAGTCATTTTTCTTTCCTTACTTTGTTATGTTTTCGATGTAACTCTCATCAACTAGTATTATGATCTGGTGTGAAACTTTACCTTTTTTTGAAGGGTAAAGTGTTGACGTCTTTTTTCTCATTTTTAAATGGATGCCGTTGTAAGGGAAGCCATCTTAGAATTCGAAAAAGATGCCTTTTTAATTTCAACCATGGACAAGTGCGCAACCATGGACAAGTGCGCAACCATGGACAAGTGATCCACCATGGACGTCTAAACCACGATTTAGAGCGATCTTTCTCTTTTTTTTCTAATAAGTCCTTGTTAGACTCGATCTTGTGGTTGCCTTTTGGAGCATAAAACCAGGATTTCGAAAAAGGCGACCTCTTCGCCCTGAACTCCTTTTCAATCAAGTCAACCATCAAGAGAGCAGAGCGATCTTTCTCTTGTTTTTCTAATAAGTCCTTTAAGTCAGCGTTCATTTTCTTTTTTCCCCCCTTTTGAGAAAAATAAAATAATTATTATTGAATCGAAGATTCTTAGTATACTATCTAATTAAATTATAGCGTTTTATTCGGTGATTGTCAAACGTTCTTATTTTTTTAGATTAAATAAGAACCTTTTTTCGGTGATTGTCAAAGGTTCGATTTCAAAGAAAAAGAAAAATGAACTATTAGGGTTCACTTTGATGTGGAAATGTAGGATTTTTTTCGAGTTCTATTTCAACTCCCCGAAGCATTTCGTCGATTAATACGCCCTTCTTCGTCTCTGGGTGCCTAGGTATGCCATCCTAAGGTGCTGCTAAATGTAAATGGAAGAATCTTGTCAACGTCCATGAAAGGTGAAAACGTAATAGAAATGGAATTCTAGTATATATATAGAAATCGAAAGAGAAATCGAACCCCGGTCTAAGAGTATCCATTAATCATCCATAGTCTAAAAAACCTAAACTCATCAACCACTTAATTTGTTCCAATTCGGTGATTTAATCAAGTAGGTATATATGGAGAAATATCAGATATTTATCTATTTTGAGACTTTCACAAGAAAAAACATGTTTTTAAATTCAATCCTTCGAGGAAAGCTTTTTTATAAAAACTTATCTATCTATTAGTTATAGAATATATAGAATTCTCCGGTTGGTCATACCTATCCAAGTCAAAATCGAATATAATATTAATCTTTCATTTTAATGTCTCGCTATTTTTTCGGTTTTTGATTCATAATAAAATAATAGGAAAGATGGCCGAGTGGTTCAAGGCGTAGCATTGGAATTGCTATGTAGGCTTTTGTTTACCGAGGGTTCGAATCCCTCTCTTTCCGTACGTTAAAAACCGAATTTACCAACATTCCTAACTGTAAGATATCAAACAACAAGAAATTAAATACCATTATTAGAACATAACAGTTAGATTCGAGATCGGAAATAATATTATGAGTGGGATAAAATTCCCATCAAACCCCTGACTTTAATCCTTAAAGTCCATTTGAAAGGGGCCGGATTGTTCGAACCCTTTCGCTTTTTTTTAGTTAGCGCTAAGTCTGACGAGAATAATATTCTACCACTAGCAATTCATTTATTTCCAAACCGACGCACTTACTATCTATTATTTTCTTGATTAATCCTTTATACGGAAATGGGTCAAGAATCAAATGTTTGGGCAATTCCTCAGGGGGGGATGAATCAAGAAAATTTTGAATTAGAGCTCTGGATTTTTGTTCATCCTTTGCCGTAATAGTATCTTGGGGTTTGCAACGATAACTCGGTATATCTACTATACGGCCATTAACTAAAATATGTCGATGATTAACTAATTGGCGGGCTCCAGGAATAGTCGGAGCCATGCCCAATCGAAAAAGGATGTTATCCAAACGCATTTCAAGTAATTGTAGTAAAACCTGCCCTGTTGACCCTTTGGCTTTTCTGGCGATACGGACGTATTTAAGTAATTGTCGTTCTGTAATACCGTAATGAAAACGCAATTTTTGTTTTTCTTCTAAACGAATACGATATTGAGATTTTTTCCCAGAACGTGATTGGGCTCTAAGATCACTTCCGGTTCTAGGCCTTTTATTTGTTAGTCCAGGCAAAGCCCCTAAACGTCGTATTTTTTTGAAACGAGGTCCTCGGTAACGCGACATAAAGACTCCTTTCTTTATTTATTATTAAATTCATTTTATTTATATATTTATATATATATATTTCATTTTACAAAAAAACCTAAATTAAAACTAAATGATAAATGAAACGAAATCTCCTGAAGTATTATATTACAATGAATAATAATAATAAGATAAGATGTATTGTATATATGATATACAAATCCATTTATATATTCTATATTTTAGATTCGATTTTGTATTAATCTATGTAAGTACAATATAAGTAAAATAAAAGGAAAGAGTCTTTGTCATTATTTGTTATACCAAGGCTCAACCCTTTTCCTTTTATTCATAATTGGGATGGGAATTTCTACCACATAATAGATCAATAACCTTTTGACGACGGAAAGGGCACCCTTTGATTATTATTATTTGTTCTTTGATAAAAAAAAATAAGGAAAAGCCGGCCGGCTATCGGAATCGAACCGATGACCATCGCATTACAAATGCGATGCTCTAACCTCTGAGCTAAGCGGGCTCATAGAAATTCTACATACATAAAAACTATATCTTAGTTTAAGCTTATTCATTTTGATTCTTTTATGATATAAAAAAATGATCTAAATATAAAGAAAAATATTTCTAAATTTTTGAATTATATTATATAAATAGAATTCTATTGAAATTTCCATTTTAATCATTATTATAGCTAAATTATATCTACTAACTAATATATAAATTAGATTCTAATGAGAAATGAGGGCTAGTAATTAAAAAAAAATTATTATTAAAATTTTCATTATAGCTATAATGAATAGATATTTTTTTAGTTATGTTATTTAGGGGTCTGGCCCAAGAAAACCTAAAAAAATAGAAATAAATCCAGAAAAATGAAATCCAGATTCCAGATTATAATAATCAAAAAAAAGTATTCTATTTTCATTAAGAGACGAAGACGAAAAACAAAGAATCGATCCTTTGAGTATTACAAACTGCATAAAGTAAAGAAGCGTATATATGCTCTCTATTCATCTATATTGAATTGTACCTACAGAAATGATAGAATCATTTCGGATTAGACCAAAGCAAGTTTCAACTTTATAGTCGTTCCAATAGAAATAAGATAAAAAAAGAAGAAAAAACTTTTCGGTATATTAATCTGTATAAAATCTAAAAATGGGAGAGGTACGGAAGGGGAGGGAACATCACATTGGGATCCTAATTTTATCAAATAGAACGGGGATATGGCGAAATCGGTAGACGCTACGGACTTAATTGGCTTGAGCCTTAGTATGGAAACCTACTAAGTGAAAACTTTCAAATTCAGAGAAACCCTGGAATTAAAAAAAAGGGCAATCCTGAGCCAACTCCTTTTATTTTTCTTTTTCAAAAGAAAAAAAGGATAGGTGCAGAGACTCAAAGGGAGCTGTTCTAACAAATGGGGTTGACTGTGTTGTTATAAGTATAAGACTTCTTCTGTCTAAATTCCAAACCAAAAAAAGAAATAATAAAAATAAATAATAATAATAAAGGGTGAAGAATATACGTACTGAAATGATTAATGACAACCCGAATCTGTTCTGTATTTTTTTTTCTAATTTTTAGATATTTATTAATAAAATAATATAGTATTATATATATATTATTATTATATATAAAAATCTATATTTAAATTTCTAGTAGAGATTTATAATAGTAAATGAAAAATGCAATAACAATAATTGTTGTGAATCTATTCCAAGTTAAAAGCGGAATCCCTATTTATTCATCAAAACATTCACACTCACTCCCTAGTCTGATAGATCTTGTGAAGAGCTGATTAATCGGATGAGAATAAAGATAGAGTCCCGTTCTACATGTCAATACTGACAACAATGAAATTTATAGTAAGAGGAAAATCC